ACAGACAGAGTTAGAAAAGATCAAATCTTTGATGATTCCATCATACATGATGGAATTTCGAAAACTTCTGGATAGGTATCCTACATCTGAACTGAATCCTTTCTGGTTCAAGAATCTCTTTCTAGTTGTTCTGGAACAATTAGGAGATTCTCTGGAAGAAATACGGGGTTCTGCTTCTGGTGGCAACATGCTATTGGGTGGTGGTCCCGCTTATGGGGTCAAATCAATACGTTCTAAGAATAAATATTGGAAGATCAATCTCATCGATCTTGTAAGTATCATACCAAATCCCATCAATCGAATCATTTTTTCGAGAAATACGAGACATCTAAGTCGTACAAGTAAAGAGATCTATTCATTGATAAGAAAAAGAAAAAACGTGAACGGTGATTGGATTGATGAGAAAATAGAATTCTGGGTCGCGAACAGTGATTCGATTGATGATGAAGAAAGAGAATTCTTGGTTCAGTTCTCCACCTTAACGACAGAAAAAAGGATTGATCAAATTCTATTGAGTCTGACTCATAGTGATCATTTATCAAAGAATGACTCTGGTTATCAAATGATTGAACAACCGGGATCAATTTCCTTACGATACTTAGTTGACATTCATCAAAAGGATCTAATGAATTATGAGTTCAATAGATCCTGTTTAGCAGAAAGACGGATATTCCTTGCTCATTATCAGACAATCACTTATTCACAAACCTCGTGTGGGGCTAATAGTTTTCATTCCCCATCTCCTCATGGAAAACCCTTTTCGCTCCGCTTAGCCCTATCCCCTTCTAGAGGTATTTTAGTGATAGGTTCTATAGGAACTGGACGATCCTGTTTGGTCAAATACCTAGCGACAAACTCCTATGTTCCTTTCATTACGGTATTTCCGAACAAGTTCCTGGATGACAAGCCTAAAGGTTATCTTATTGATGATATCGATATTGATGATAGTGACGATATCGATATTGATGATAGTGACGATATTGATGATAGTGATGATGACCTTGATATTGATACGGAGCTGCTAACTATGACGAATGTGCTAACTATGTATATGACGCCGAAAATAGACCGATTTGATATAACCCTTCAATTCGAATTAGCAAAAGCAATGTCTCCTTGCATAATATGGATTCCAAACATTCATGATCTGCATGTGAATGAGTCGAATTACTTATCCCTCGGTCTATTAGAGAACTATCTCTCCAGGGATTGTGAAAGATGTTCCACTGGAAAGATTCTTGTTATTGCTTCGACTCATATTCCCCAAAAAGTGGATCCCGCTCTAATAGCTCCGAATAAATTAAATACATGCATTAAGATACGAAGGCTTCTTCTTCCACAACAACGAAAGCACTTTTTCATTCTTTCATATACTAGGGGATTTCACTTGGAAAAGAAGATGTTCCATACTAACGGATTCGGGTCCATAACCATGGGTTCCAATGCGCGAGATCTTGTAGCACTTATCAATGAGGCCCTATCAATTAGTATTACACAGAAGAAATCCATTATAGAAACTAATACAATTAGATCAGCTCTTCATAGAAAAACTTGGGATTTTCGATCCCAGATAAGATCGGTTCAGGATCATGGGATCCTTTTCTATCAGATAGGAAGGGCTGTTACACAAAATGTACTTCTAAGTAATTGCCCCATAGATCCTATATCTATCTATATGAAGAAGAAATCATGTAAGGGAGGGGATTCTTATTTGTACAAATGGTACTTCGAACTTGGAACGAGCATGAAGAAATTCACGATACTTCTTTATCTTTTGAGTTGTTCTGCCGGATCGGTCGCTCAAGATCTTTGGTCTTCATCCAGACACGATGAAAAAGATTGGATCACTTCTTATGGATTCGTTGAGAATGATTCTGATCTAGTTCATGGCCTATTACTATTATTACTATTAGAAGTAGAAGGCGCTCTGGCGGGATCCTCACGGACAGAAAAATATTGCAGTCAGTTTGATAATAATCGAGTGACATTACTTCTTCGGTCCGAACCAAGGAATCAGTTAGATATGATGCAAAATGGATCTTGTTCTATCGTTGATCAGAGATTTCTATATGAAAAATACGAATCGGAGTTTGAAGAAGGGGAAGGGGCCCTTGATCCGCAACAGATAGAGGAGGATTTCTTCAATCACATAGTTTGGGCTCCTAGAATATGGCGCCCTTGTGGCAATCTATTTGATTGTATCGAAAGGCCCACGGAATTGGGATTTCCCTATTGGACTGGGTCATTTCGGGGCAAATGGATCATTTATCATAAAGAGGATGAGCTTCAAGAGAATGATTCGGAGTTCTTGCAGAGTGGAACCATGCAGTACCAGACACGAGATAGATCTTCCAAAGAACAAGGCTTTTTTCGAACAAGCCAATTCATTTGGGACCCTGCGGATCCATTCTTTTCCCTATTCAAAGATCAGCCCTCTGTCTCTGTGTTTTCACGTCGAGAATTCTTTGCAGATGAAGAGATGTCAAAGGGGCTTATTGCT